CTCCGTCTACCAAAACAACCGGAAATGTTTCAAAAAAAGTAGGCATACGGCGTACAAAAAGTTCACGCCCTTCTTTATCTCTAAAAATAGGATGCCCTAACCAACCAACAGCTATTCCATCCCCGTTGTCCATTGATCCTGCTCTGAACAACCCCCCTTTTGCCGGATTATTCCCGATGTAATCATAAAAAGCTAATTTTTCGGGAATTTTAGACCAAGCTTCTGATAAACTTTGATTTTGAGCTAATCCAACGCCAACTCTTCGATATATTTCTTGCTGAAAATATCCCTGATCCCATTGATACCGGGTGGGACCAAATAATTCGATAGGGGTAGTTGCTGAACCATACCACATAGTTCCCGCAACAACAAAAGCGGCAAAAAAGACAGCAGCGATACTACTGGAAAGCACGGTTTCAATATTTCCCATACGTAATCCTTTATACAGACGTTGGGGTGGACGGACACTAAGATGAAATAGGCCTGCTAATATGCCTAAAGTGCCCGCTGCAATATGATGAGAAGCTATTCCTCCCGGAATAAAAGGATCAAAACCTTCTACCCCCCACGCTGGATTTACAGGTTGTACCTTTCCGGTTAGTCCATAAGGATCGGACACCCATATTCCAGGACCGTACAATCCTGTTACATGAAATGCGCCAAAACCAAAACAAGCCAACCCTGAAAGAAATAAATGAATTCCAAAAATCTTGGGCAAATCCAAAGAGGGTTTTCCTGTACGTTCATCACAAAATATTTCTAAATCCCAATACACCCAATGCCAGATAGCCGCTAAGAAGCACAACCCAGAAAACACAATATGTGCACCGGCCACACCTTCGTAACTCCAAATACCCGGATTCGTTATAGTTCCCCCTGTAATACTCCAACCGCCCCATGAATTGGTTATTCCTAAACGAGTCATAAACGGTATAACGAACATACCTTGTCTCCACATTGGATCAAGAACGGGATCAGAGGGATCAAAAACTGCTAATTCATATAGAGCCATCGAACCAGCCCAACCAGCAACTAAGGCTGTATGCATTATATGGACAGAAAGCAAACGACCGGGATCATTCAATACGACGGTATGAACACGATACCAAGGTAAACCCATGGAAATACCTCTTTATCAACGAAAAATAGACACTATGTAACTTTATTGCATTAGCAAAAACTATGCTATGAACCTCCCCTTTTTGGAATTATCTTCAAGAAAGGAGTAATATTTGTTCTATTCTTTTTTTTTAGTAAAAACGGAACAATTTGGTTCCTAGTAAGAAAGAGAAGCAGATCTATTCTATACCCGATAAGGAACAATACGCAATGGGGTTAATCCCATTTTCGATCAACAAATGCATCTATATTTAGGAATCATTCAAAAGAACTATTCGGAATCGTAAACATTTTGATCGATTTATGACTCAAATATGATAAAAGACAATATTATTAAGCCAATAAACGCATTGTTACGCTTCCATATCAAAGTCCAATATAGTACTTAATTCTTTTTTCTTTCATTTTATGCCTATTGGTGTTCCAAAAGTACCTTTTCGAAGTCCTGGAGAGGAAGATGCCTCTTGGGTTGACGTATAGTGCGACTTGTCAGATATATTGGGTCATATGGGATTTCCCCCGTTCTCTCCCCCGATTGAGATATCCTATGTTTCGGCCAAAAAAGATTGAATTACCAATAATTTGGAACGTGAAATGCAATTCGATTTGAGGGATATTCAAGTTCATATTAGCAATTAGAATAATTTATGGTTGAATTTTTTGGAACACTAAAATGAAGTTTTCATAAGTAAAGTAGTAAGGCTCCCTTTAGAAAAAAACATTTTGAATTTATTTTTTATTTATTACTACGTATACCCATAGATAATAAAAGATTATTATTGAATAATATTCAATATAATTGAATAATATTCAATATATTTGAGAGTAATAGTAATCTCAAACTTTTCACTTTAAACGAATCCATCGAAAAAGAAATAAATACATGTTGAATATTTTGCATTGATAGAAGATATGAAATAAATTGAAAAAAAAAATGAAGTTGTAAAAAAAGACGTAATATTATTGACATTTGTCCTATATGTGCAAATCAAAATTGGGCAGATTTTTACTCGGAGTAGAGCATAAACCTAAAAGAATTGAAAAGGCCTTTTCAGGAACAAGAAAAGAACATCGTGATTAAAATGAAATCGCGAAGAAGCAATGCATCAATGATAAGTTAATTCGATATGTTTAATCTTAATGTATTTTTTTTTTGAGAGGGAAGGGGCACAAAACGAACTCATTTCGTTCTTGAAAAAATGAAGAAAATTCGTTTCATTAATATACGAAATTTTAGAATTTCTTAGAATCAAGAAACCGCTCTCAAAACTAAACTAAAAAAATAATATATATATATAAATAGTTTAATTTTAAAAAGAAAGAGGGCTGGAATCTACACATTGAGTCGTTTTTTCTCAATTTTTGTTGAACCGTATGCATCAAAAGGTGCATGTACGGCTCTTACGGGATACAAATTTGATCCTAATCAACCGACTTTATCGAGAAAGATTACTTTTTTTAGGCCAAGAGGTTGATAGCGAGATCTCGAATCAACTGATTGGTCTTATGGTTTATTTGAGTATAGAGAATGATAACAAGGATTTGTATTTGTTTATAAACTCTCCTGGCGGATGGGTAATCCCGGGGGTCGCTATTTATGATACTATGCAATTTGTTCAACCTGATGTGCATACAATATGCATGGGATTAGCGGCTTCAATGGGATCTTTTATACTCGTCGGTGGAGAGATTACCAAACGTCTAGCATTCCCTCACGCTTGGCGCCAATGAATTTTTTACGAAAAAAAGACTATGCATGAAATTAGGAAAATTAAGTAATAATAGCATGGCACATCGAATTCGATATACGAAATTTTTTTTTCAAAACATTCAATTATATATCGAAAGAGTAGTATGAAATTAGTAGGAAGGGTCTTCCCCATTTTATCTTCGCTATTGTCGGGACCCATTTTAGCGTCACAAACCTTTTTTTTATTTTCCCATTTTAAAAATTCCGATATTTATATTTATTGATATACTTATGAATATACTTTTAAAAGAGTAAAAATAAAATAAATCAAAACTTTGGGATTGCTGAATCACAGAGGAGATAAATATATAAAGCAACGGAACCATCATAGTATTTTGGTAACTACTCTGAAATCGGAAAGGAAGGATGGTAATTGGATCGTTTGACGATGTCAATCCGATAAACCTTATAATTTCTATATATTTTCTATCTTTTTAATTGATGATTCTTTGATGGAAGGTCAAACTGAATTCCATTCTAGAGCCGTATGCAATGCCTAAAGGATGCCCGTACGGTTGTTCTATACTTTCTTTTTTTCTTTATCTCTTTCCATCTCATAATCGAGATAGAAGAACCTTTTGTTCCATCATCAGGGTAATGATACATCAACCTGCGAGTTCTTTTTATGAGGCACAAACGGGAGAATTTATCCTAGAAGCAGAAGAACTACTCAAATTGCGAGAAACCATTACAAGGGTTTATGTACAAAGAACGGACAAACCCTTATGGGTTGTATCCGAAGATATGGAAAGGGATGTTTTTATGTCAGCAACGGAAGCCCAAGCTCATGGAATTGTTGATCTTGTAGCAGTTGAATAAAAAATCAAAATAGCATCAAAATTGCAGTAGGGGAATAAGTTTAAATAAATCGACAATTTTGATTTCTTTATTTAGTTATTACCGGATTCAATAATATCTTATTCATCCATTCCATGGGAAAGTAATTCATAATTAGCCGGTTCGGATCAATCTAAACCAACCCATTCATTATGGATCCGATTCAACATGCCAACTATTAAACAACTTATTAGAAACACAAGACAGCCAATCCGAAATGTCACGAAATCCCCCGCTCTTGGGGGATGCCCTCAGCGACGAGGAACATGTACTAGGGTGTATGCGCGACTCGTTCAGATCATTTCTAATAGAAAGAAGGAACCCCCTTTTCCAGTATCAAAGATCAGTACTATTTTTTAATTTCAATTAAAATAGAAGAAAAGGGGAAATCGAAGAAAGAAGTACGTACGTTCACTATATCAAACTAAAAAAGATCTAGTGGATTCTTCCATTGGATATGAAATTTATGGTTTGCATTGGTGCAAATTGAATTCACTCCATTTTCAAAATTGAAGATGATAAAAAATTCCTCATTGGTAACGAATGTTTATCCATTAAGCGAGCAACTATTATTTTGAAAACCTAATTTTACTATGAAAAACGGACTCAAAGGGTCAGCTACCCCAGCAAATCTTCATAATTAAATATCGTTACTGTATAAGTAGATCTCATTGTGAAAGACTTTTTACTAGATCATGGGTAGAGCAAAAGAATGTGAACTGTACAAGTTAGCAATAATATTCATTAAATGAAGTCGAAGTAAAGGACTCCGGTGTATAGAGAGGACCTCACCGTTTTAGAAAGAACCATAGAAACGATGGAACCCACGATTTCCCTTTTATATATATAGGCATTCAACTCAAAATAATAAATTGTATCGATACTAGGTATCAAAAAACGAAAACAGAAAAAATATTCTATTAAAAGAAATTCAAATAAATAGAAATGAATAGGAATAAATAAATCGTGGGCGGGAAGGTTATAGTAGCAAAAGCCATTGGAATTCTTATTTTATACATTGGAAGAATGCGTGTTGTTATTACTAAACTAGTCAATTGGAAAAGAATAACTGAAAGAAAGGAAATCCATTAGTTATTCATTAAGGTTTCATTTATTCAATGACCAGAATTACACGAGGATATATAGCTCGTAGACGTCGAACAAAAATTCGTTTATTTGCGTCAAGCTTTCGTGGAGCTCATTCGAGACTTACTCGAACAATTATACAACAGAAAATCAGAGCTTTGGTTTCGTCTCATCGAGATAGAGATAAGCGAAAGAGGGATTTTCGTCGTTTGTGGATCGCTCGGATAAATGCAGTAATTCGTAAGAATTTTGTATCCTATAGTTATAGTCATTTTCTACACAATCTGGACAAGAATCGGTTGCTTTTTAATCGTAAAATAGTTGCACAAATAGCTATATTAAACAGGAATTGTCTTTATATGATTTCTAATTCGATCAAAAATAAATAAATAAATTTAAGGAAAAATTGGAATTGTAAGTTCGACTATTGAAAATGCCATTTTCTGGAGAATGAACTCCGGGAAAGTAGAATAAAAATTAGTATGATAAAGATAAAGTCGCTCAAAATGAAATGAGCAACCAAACACGTCCAATAAATATCCAATACAAAAAGATTGTTTCTTCGCCGATTCTTGTTTTTTTTTTTTTTACGATAAGTAGGAGAAATCCAATCTAATCTTGATTGGATTTTCGAATTCTTCGAATAAAACATCAAACTCTATTTCAGTTGTCGAATTTGAATTTGGATTCAAATTGAAGAGGAAAGTAAGCCTACTTTTTTCATTTATTCCGGATTCTAAGACCATTAGCTCTGGCAGTCGATTCGCTTCTTTCAAATTGTTTTTCATTATTAAGAAAGGGTAATAAAGATAAAATACGAGCTTGTTTTATAGCAATAGTAATTAATCGTTGTTGTTTTAAGGTCAATCTATTCACCCGTCTGGATAATATTTTTCCTTGTTCACTAATAAATCGACTAATTAAACTCATGTTTCTATAATCAATTCGATCCCCCGATTGGATCGGGGGCAAACGCCTACGAAAAGATCGTTTGGATTTCCGAAAGAGTCGCTTGGATTTTTCCATACTTTGTTTATTCCTTATCTCGAAAATACTATTTCAATCCGATCCAAAATAATTTTGAATTAAAAAAAAGATTGGTTTTTTTGATTTTGAGTTAATTCAATTCTGTTAACTAAACTATTCAAATCTAGAATAATAGGGTCTCTCGAATAGAGAATATGTTCTTTTTTTGTTCCTGATATAAGAGTGATACACAAATCAAAATAACTTGGAGTTGGTTTATTTCTTTATCTCCCCGTGAATCGTATGTTTGTAACAATAGGGACAGAATTTTCTCAATTCCAAGCGACTCGGCGTATTGTGTCGATTCTTTTGAGTAATATATCTGGAAATCTCTCTTGATTCCTTATTAAGTCCGTTTCGAAGACAATTGCTACATTCCAAAATAACTGTTACTCGGGCATCTTGTCCCTTGGCCATGACCCTCCTTTAGTTTGAGTTTTTGATTCAATCAACTCTTCTTATTTGCTACTCTTGAAGTAACTAGCAAAAATAAATAAAAAAAAAGTCGCTAAGTTGAAATTATGAAAGATTTCGTTCCAATCACAATACAATATAATAGAGTAAGAAATATTAAATAGAATTTAGAATTCATTTTTCAAGTTTAAGTGGAAGAAGGAATTCAAACTCTATTGAATTTAGCTATATTGAATTCGATTCGAAGTATAGTATATAGTACACTATTTCACTTTCCTATCTTGTATTCCAGTTTTTTCATAGACCCCTTTCTGTTCTCACTCTATTTTTTAGAAATCGAATTGAACGCTGAGCTCAAATTTAGCCGAGGTTAAATTCATTTTTTTTCTATCTTTCCTCCTTTCTTTATTTTGTCTCTAAGTATCTAATTGAATTTTGGATAATTCAAAAAAGAGGGGAAGGGATTAGTCATAGATTTTTTGATTATATCTCTAATCTTCTTCACCCCTTCCCATGTTACTAACTAAACTAGTATGAAAAAAAAGGAAATGTCAACGCATCTGGGAATAAACGATTGATCTCTATCAACAAACCCGCTAAAGACCCGAACCAGAGAGTACTTAGTACCGGTGCCACGGAAAGATAGGTTTTTAGATCTCGCATTTTTAATCCTCCTTCTTTATGTTTTAATGTTTTATTAAAATATCTAATGGTAATACATATCGGCTATGGAAGTATTTGAGATTCCTTTGTATTTTACACGGGATTCCTAATTTCCATGATTGATTTAAGAGAATAAAAAAGAGATAAGATTCTACCTTTCTAAAAATAAAAAAGTACTTTTCTGCCCCTCCCCCCAGTATTCCCTCGTTCTTTTTTACGATCAGTTTTTTGATATTCCTATGTATATAAGCATCTTATTATAATAATAGAATATATGTTCTATTCTATGAATAATATTCATATTCATACGAGATTTTCTCGTAGATATAAGTTAAAAGAAATCAAATAAATATCAAGAAAAATTGTCTATGTTCCTAGATTAATAGGAATGGAAGGAATGGAAAATAAGGTTTTTGAAAACAAGACGGGGATTCTCTACAATGACAATGTAGACCAATTGAAAGAAAGGGATGTAGCGCAGCTTGGTAGCGCGTTTGTTTTGGGTACAAAATGTCACGGGTTCAAATCCTGTCATCCCTACCTGTTACTTCTCAGAAGAGAAGTAACAAGGAATCAATTTGAATCGATTCAAATCACATATACAT